TTACTCAGTTCCACTGTCTAAAGACTCATTAAGATCAGCCCAATATAATTTCTTATGTGCTGGGGTTCTCTTCCAGCCTAAAATAGAGATCTTATTTCTATGAATATCTAAATGACAACTTGAGCACACTGGCACCAAGTTAGATCTTCGATTCAAATTGAAGGAGTGCCCCCCACATAATTTCTTAGGCTTAATATGGTGGATAGCCTCCGCTGGAGCTCCACATATTTCACACGAGTCAATAAAAACTTTAGGATTATATTTCGAGGGGCGGAATGCTGACTTACTTCGGGGCCGTGGGGATGGTGACTTCCAATTAATAAGTTTACGATATTTTAAAGCATTAGTATAAAACTCTCTGTCATTAATTATGTGCCCCATAACTTCGATGCCATATTGAGAGGGCCCTGGACCAGGTTTTAATTTACGTTCATAAATTATCCCTAAATCTTCTCGCTGAATAACAGATAGATGATAATACCGAACTGGTGAATCAATCAAAGAACAAACTTGATGTAGGTGAGTAGAAAGAACGAAACTAGTTCGTGCAGCTGTCAATCTTTCAATTGTTGCAGCTAATATCGCTAACCCTGAACTAACTTCTGTCCCATGGCAAATCTCGTCACCTAATATTAAACTGTTATAATTAGCTAGCTTTAATATAGTTGAGAGATCTCTCATTTCGACCTCAAAAGTACCTTGACCTTTATGAAGATCATCTCCCCCTAAAATCCGAGTAATTAAATAGTGGTAGGGTCTTAACTTAAATGAATCTGCAGCTACATACATTCCTGCCTGAGCTAAGATTACGTTAACCCCAATTGCTCTAAGTAAAGTAGACTTGCCCGCACCATTTACTGAGAATATTAACATTCCTTTATCCTCTAAACTAATATCATGAGCTACACATTCTTCCTGGGTATTTAGCTGTTCTATTAATGGGTGTCGTAGATTAATTGTTTCTATTAGCCCCTGTTCATAATCCCTAGCTTTGGTTAATAAGCAAGGTCTAGTATAATTGAACTTAGTAGACACGATAGCCCCGCTTAATGCAACATCTAATCTAGAAATCATATTCTCTAAGGGTAAAAACAGCTCAGAATAACTAAAATATAGTCTTTTAAGTTCCCGGCTATAAGTTTGTTTGACATAAATATCAACTTGCTCGGATACTAAGTTTAATTCAGTTGATACTTTAAGAATAGCGGGACTAGTAATTATATGGTGATTTCCTCTTTTACCCAATATAATAATAGGGGGATCAGTTACAGAGGGGTTAGCCAAATAACGCTCTAACTTAGCTAGCTTTTTAGAGAAAATAGAGAGGGCATAACCCTCCTTACTGAAATATTCAGCTTTTATAGAAATTGTATCTTGAAATACAATATTCGAAGTTTGTTCGGCCCATTTTGTAAGTTGGGCCCTTAAAGTTTGTTGTTGTACGAGGAGGTTAGTTAGATTATCAGTTGGTTGCAATATGTCTTTAAAATCTCCCAAAAGATTGTCTACCTGGAAAAATAGATCTATCTCCTCAATTAATGATTCTAATTGAGGGCCGATTGGGGGCAGCTGTAATAAAGGAAGTAATAACCTTATTAATTTATTAGCAGACAAATAAGAGTGGTAAATTTGATTCAACTTTTTAGGTGGCAAGATAGTCTCACTCGAGGCACATATTGCCCATTGACGATGTAAAGAGGATAAATCTTTAATTTGTTTTAACTGTTTTAACTCGGAGTTATCAAATATTTGCTTATCAAGTAATTGTTTAAATGTAGCAATCTCCTCATAACGAAGATTCAATTCAGAATAATCTGTGATAGGGCTAAGAAGTCTGAATTTGAGTAGTCTTTTACCCATTGCAGTAGAACAGTAATCAACCAGATTTAGTAAACCACCCAGTTTTCCCTTTTTAGGTAATAAGTCCAATTGATATTCTGCTCGATTACATAGTATTAAATTTAGGGGGCTAACAACAGAATTATAACATTCAGGAAGTTGGAGATTCTTAATAAGATTAGGATTTCGATCTTTAATAAATTGTAATGTTCCCAAGAGGCTAATTATATTTACCTGATTGACATCTTCCGTCCAAGTGCTTTGAAATATTTTACTAAGGGTATATTCTTGATAATTTTTGTTAAACCACTCTTCGTTAATGCCTAAATAAATATGAAGCAAAAGCCACTCCTTATTATCATTTTCGTACCTATAAGATAAATAACACGATAGACTAGTAATCGAGCCGGGGGTTTCCCCCATAACTTCAATTCCAGCATTAGGTTCAGAGGGGAATAAATTCCAACCAATTAATAAATCATATATCTGATTTAGTGTCTCTGAATTGGCTGAATGTGCCCTAATTACTACCTCTTTAATACGATAGCTGACTAGTAATCGAGCCACTTTGTCTCTATCGGCCCAATAGACAGGAAACATTAGACTATGCCCATTCATGGCAGAAAATAAAGTAATACCTAGTAAATCATCTTTAAAATATATTGATATCATATAAGATAATTCCGAACAGTCTTCTAAATTACAACTAGGAGAATAAACCTGAGATACTGCGCGTTGTTTGGGCCCCGATTTACCAGTGGCTAATTCATCAATAACTATAATAGTCCAACCTTTATCCAACAAGGTGCCTATATGGGCAGTAAGGGAATAAATAGGAAACCCCATTTGAAGCAAGGATCTTTTACCGGGTGATGTTATTCTCATATCAAGTAACGAGGCAACTTGTTCAATAGGAGGTGTTACCCCTAAAGACCTACTTCGTATGTGGTGAGTTGGTATAGACTCAACTAATAACTCAGCTTGAGAGTATGCCTGTTGGATACTAGGAACATCAGGCTCATGCCAAAGTTCATAGAACTTACCAATCTGGATAAGCTGGATTACTGATAATCCATACTTAGAATAATTCTCCTCCATTAAGTTGAAATACTGCATAGGCACTTGGCTCATTTTTAATTAGGAGTTAACCTCTTAATAAATTTAAGGCTCGAACAGCAATTGTACCACGTAAACGGTAATAGTTAACCATAATGGCTAAACCGATAGCAGACTCGGCAGCTGCGACAGTTAAAATCATAATCGCAAAAATTTGACCAAAAAGCGTATAGAGCACACGAGACTCAAAAAGAAGCAAAATAGTAGAGGCCAGTAAAACTAACTCTACACACATTAACATAATAATCAAATTGCTTCTATTAAGAATAATTCCTAAGATTCCAATTAATAAGATGACAATTGATAGTATTAAATAGGACATGCGCTATAGCTGACTCATAAGTGGGGGGCTAGCTTTCCCATTCTAAGCCTCCTTCTATCCACTCATAAACTAACCCTAAAGTTAAAATAAATAAAAATAACATAACAACCCAATATCCAAATAGGGGTAAGCCCATATAGGTAACCGCCCAGGGAAATAGGAAAGATATTTCAAGATCAAATATTAAAAATAAGATACCAATTAAGAAGAATCTAACGGAGAAGGGATTTCCCGGGTTATCAAAAGGATCAAACCCACACTCATATACTGACACTTTCTCCATATCGGGTTGTTTATTTCCTAATAGATAAGATGCCCCTAAAATTATAATTGATAATGTCCCGCTAACGATAAGTAGTATTAGTATTCCTTTGAACTCCATGTTCCTAAGCGGAGACGTGCGTTAGCACTTGGCCAGAAGGCACCTAAAGGTGCTTTCTGCTGATTTGTAGGAAGAGATCTTGCCTACTACGTATCTCTACGTGGGAATTATATAAAGAAGGTGTATTTGGCTGTTTAGCTAATAATATAGCCCCGACCATGGCGACTAGTAGCACCAAACTAGCAACTAACACTAATTCATAATAAGTTGTATAAAGATGACTTCCAATTGCCCCTATGTTAGTCCTAGATCCTATAACAGGACTGTGGGTACTGCTGATATATTTCGGGCTATTGGTTAGTAAACTATAAAATAGGAATATCACAGATAATCCTACAGGTAAGAAATGCGAGTGATCCTGAGAATCTACCTTATTAGGCTGTTGAATTAACATAATTACGAACAAGAATAAAATAGCGATAGCTCCTACGTAGACAATTATAAATATTAAGCCTATATAGTCTAATCCCAATGATATAAACATAACAGCAGCATTAACAAAGGCGATAACTAACCAGAATACTGAATAAACAGGATTCGGCGTAGATATAACCATAAGACTAGCTCCAACTATTCCTAAGGAGAATATCATAAATAGACTATTCATATACTATACATCGATCCCGACTACTTTATCCGGAGCAATTTGGTTTCTGCCCAACCTAACAGGGGGATTAATACTAAGAAGTAAGTAAAGTAGAATAAGGCAGCAAATTGACCTATCATAACGTAAGGTTCCTCTACTGGGTTGGCTCCTAACCAGGTTAATAACATAAAATCAGCTATTATAAACCAAAATGCCATTTTACCTAGAGGTCTAAATGTTAAGGCTCTTAATTTACTAGTATGAATATAGGGCAATAAGAATAGCACTACGATACTAGCCCCCATAGCCAAGACCCCCCCAAGCTTGTTGGGTATGGCGCGTAGTATGGCATATGCGAATAAAAAGTACCATTCTGGTTGTATATGAACCGGGGTTACTAAAGGATTAGCTTGAATGAAATTCTCGGGGTCACCTAACACATTAGGCATAAAATAACTAATTATAACTAAAAGAGCGCCCAGTATTATAGCTCCAAACAAGTCCTTATAAGTATAATAAACATGAAAGGGAACTTTATCTATATTAGAGCTAATCCCTAAAGGATTATTTGACCCGTCTGTATGTAAACTAATAATATGTAATAGGGCTAGTACAGCTATAAGAAAGGGAAAAAGATAATGTAAAGAGAAGAAACGATTAAGAGTCGCGTTAGATAGACTAAATCCTCCCCAAATCCATTGAACAATATCTGTGCCGACATAAGGTATAGCAGAACAGAAGTTAGTAATAACTGTGGCTCCCCAAAAGGACATTTGTCCCCAAGGTAATACGTACCCTAAGAAGGCTGTTAACATCATTATTACGTAGATTATAACCCCTAAATTCCAGACGTCCGTTTTCATGTAGCTTCCATAATAGAGTCCTCTGCCTATATGTAGATACACACAGAGAAAGAATAATGAAGCTCCATTAGCATGAATGGACTTTAACACAAAACCGTAATTAACGTCTCTTAAAATATGGGAAACTGAGTCAAAAGCTAAGTTAACATCAGGGCAATAATGCATAGCTAAGAATATTCCGGTAATCAATTGAACAGCTAAACAAGCTCCTAATAAAGAACCCAAATTCCATAAATAACTTATATTAGAAGGGGCAGGCAGATCTACCAATATCCCGTTCACAATAGAGAGTAATGGGTGTTGAGTTCTTACTCGTAACATTTTGCTTGGTGATTCCATATGCACGCGCTCCAGCCCCAGGATATTTTACATACGAAGTGGGGGCCCGGTAGCTTGTGTACATCAACCCAATATAGTCAGGAGGCACCTAAAGGCGCTCCCTGCTGAGTGCTAGCCCCCTATAAAGGGCACTGCACCCAAACCTATCAGCAGACCAGAAACTAAAACGACTAAACCAAGACTGAAAGGTAAATAAGACTTCCATAATAGATACATAAGTTGGTCATATCTCATTCTAGGGAAAGAAGCTCGTACCCACACAAATGCGAAGACTACTGCCGTAGTTTTAAGGGCCAAGCAACCCATTCCTAGAATTCCTGTGAAAGGTGCCCAACCACCTAAAAACAATAAACTCATCAAACAGCTCATTAGAATAATATGGCCGTATTCAGCTAAAAAGAATAGGGCAAACGACATACTAGAATATTCTACATTATAACCAGATACTAATTCTGATTCTCCCTCGGTAAGATCGAAAGGAGCCCGATTAGTTTCAGCTAATGCCGAAGCAAAGAACATTAAGGCAGCTGGAAATAAAGGTATTATATACCAAATTTCGGCTTGAGCTAAAACAATCTGAGTGATATTAAGAGAACCTGCACATAATATTACTGATATTAGGATGAGCCCTATACACACTTCATAGCTAATCATCTGAGCTGCTGCTCTGATAGCCCCTAAGAATGCATATTTAGAATTACTTCCCCAACCAGACATTAAGATAGCATACACCCCCATAGAACTGATAGCAAATATGTATAAGACTCCAACATTAATATCAGCTAGTACAATACCTGGGCTAAAAGGAATAACCCCCCAAGCCAAAAAAGCTAAGGTAAGCGATAAAATCGGGGCTACAATATAAACCGATAAATTAGCATGATTGGGAATAACCATCTCTTTGGAGAATAACTTTAACCCATCAGCTAAAGGCTGGAATATTCCATAAACACCAACTACATTAGGTCCTTTTCGTGCTTGCATATATCCTAATACCTTTCTTTCTGCTAAAGTTAAATAAGCTATAGCCACTAATAAAGGTATTATTATTGCAACCGTTTTAAAGATAATTGAAATAATAGTACTCATAATCCTAGTTACCGGGCGGCCAAGTACGTATTGAACGTAGCCTATGGCCCAAGAACAAGTTCCCTTACCCTTACTATGTTACGACTTACCCACTCTCGAAAAGGAGGGATAACCCCGCCGAAGGCGGGGCGTATCGTATCCTTAACTTGAAGGGGACGACGGGCGATTTGTGCTAACACTGGGTTAGAATTCACCGGAACGCTCTACTTCCCGATTACTATCAAATCCTACTTAAGATTCCCATTTCAGAGAATCTCCGCCTCCTAATTTACTATAGATATTGTGTAGGAGAATGTAGCGCATAATATCCCTTTCCATAAAGACCATGACACCTGACTTAATCCATAATAGGGTTAAGGATAACATTTATTGTTATCCTGACGACGGCCATGCAATGCCTGAGCGGACACCTCCTGTAGGTGGCCCGCTTTCAAGGAAAGGTAAGGTGACACGCGGATCATCGTATTAAATTACACGCTCCTCTGATTCAAACAGTGAACAGCCAAGCCTTTTGAGTTTCAATCTTGCGATCATAGTATTCAGGCATACAATAAGGTTATTTGGATTGCTCCAATTGTATAAGTTTAGGGCAAGGACTACCAGGGTATCTAATCCTGTTTGCTATCCAAGCTTTCGTATTTCATGAAGACGTACCATGAACGGAGTAAGGAGTCTCCACCTTCGGACTTCCACTCTTGCTTCAAACATTTTACCGTTACCAAGAGGTTTCCCTTACTTTGTCCTCATGCTTCACTACATACTTTAACGCCTAATGCGAAATAAAAACTGGGCCTCTAAGTTTAACCGCGTCTGCTGGCACTTAGTTAGACAGACCTCAGTGTGAAACCCTGTGTCAAGCGTTTACCCATTGCACAAGATTCTCTACTGCTGCCAAAATGTCTTCCCCCTGTTACAGTGAAAGTGTGGCTATACTACGCATCTTCGACCAGGTGGGCCACTATCCCGCCTATTCTAATACGTCAACCGAGATGATCTCCGTTTTATCCTCACCAGTAGGACCCCTCCTCTAGTGCCCTCGACCTAGTGGTCAGGGACCCCAGAGTGCCGGGCCTTGCATGTATTAGAAGAACACATTGCCTTATAGACTCCCCAAGGTCAAAGGAGTAGTGTGGAAATAATATTTAAATCATCCCCATGACTCAATTTACTCTGATAGACAAACGGTAATTCATTATAAGTATGAAAAGCAGGCGGAGAACTTAAAGACCACTCTAACGAGCCAGACGAAGCTGACCAACTCTTAAATGGTCTTTCGGCTACTAATGCCTCAAAAGTCAAGTATATAAACCACATAATTCCTACTAGTGCTATTATAGCTCCGCAAGAACTAACTAAGTTCCAATCTTGATAAGCATCAGCGAAATCGGAGTATCTTCTAGGCAACCCAGCTAAACCCAAGAAATGTTGGGGGAAGAAAGTTAAATTAACTCCGATAAACATAATCCAGAAATGGATCTTACCATATAACTCATTATAACTAAAACCTGTAATTTTACCGAACCAATAGTAGAATCCTCCAAATATGGCAAATATGGCCCCCATAGATAACACGTAATGGAAGTGGGCTACTACATAATAAGTATCGTGTAACATTATATCTAAGGAACTATTAGCTAATATAACTCCAGTTAAACCACCAATGGTAAATAAGAACACGAACCCAATAGCCCATAACATAGGTGTATCAAGTCGCGGGCTTCCCCCATATATAGTAGCTAACCAGCTAAAGATCTTAATCCCGGTGGGAACAGCAATAATCATAGTGGCTGCAGTAAAGTAGGCACGAGTATCAACATCCATCCCAACGGTGAACATATGATGGGCCCAAACAATAAATCCTAATATAGCAATAGAAATCATAGCATAGACCATACCTAAATAACCAAAAATATGCTGTTTAGCAGAAAATGTAGGTATAATTTGAGATACAATACCAAATCCCGGCAGAATTAATATATAGACTTCGGGGTGCCCAAAAAACCAGAATAAGTGCTGGAATAAAATCGGATCTCCCCCTCCTGCAGGGTCAAAGAATGTTGTATTAAAATTCCTATCTGTCAATAACATTGTGATTGCCCCCGCTAATACTGGTAAAGATAATAATAACAATATAGTAGTAATTAATACAGACCAGACGAATAGAGGTAATCTATGCATAGTCATACCAGGAACCCTCATGTTAATTATAGTAGTTATAAAATTAATAGAACTTAAAATGGAAGATACCCCAGCTAGATGTAAACTGAATATGGCCATGTCCACTGCTCCCCCTGAGTGAGCTTGAATACTTGCTAATGGGGGATAAATGGTCCAGCCTGTCCCTGCCCCTTGTTCCACAAACATAGAACCAACCAATAGGATTAGAGAAGGCGGTAATAACCAGAAACTGATATTGTTTAATCTAGGAAAAGCCATATCAGGTGCACCAATCATAATTGGTACAAACCAATTTCCGAATCCCCCGATCATTACTGGCATTACCAGGAAGAAAATCATTAATAAAGCATGTGATGTTACAATCACATTATATAGATGATCATCTCCTAACATACTACCTGGAGCTGACAGCTCTAGCCGTATTAACATACTCGAAGCTGTCCCCGCCATTCCAGAAAAAGCTCCAAATAGTAAATATAAAGTACCTATATCCTTGTGATTAGTAGAAAATAGCCAACGTGTAAGATATTTGTTCATGCTTACTCTAGATTAAAAGTAATCTAAAGTAGGTGAGAACGCAACCAACTAATTTTTGTTATTTCCCCGGGTAAAGCTTTTGGGTGTGTCAGCAAAGTAACAAGGCTAGAGAAGAATGAAAACTCCAATTAATGCATTATTAGAGGCCTCACTCCTACGTGACGTGGCTGAGCCATTTCAACTAGGCTTCCAAGATGCTGCTAGTCCTGTTATGGAAGAGATTCTATTCCTTCATAACCAAATTATGTTTATTTTAATTATTATTATAACAGCTGTATTATGGTTAATTATAAGGGGATTGACAGGCCAAGCTTATCATCGCTATCTCGTCGAAGGGGCCACAATAGAGATTGTTTGGACCATAATTCCAGCAATTATATTAGTGTTTATAGCATTCCCTTCTTTGAAACTACTTTATTTGATGGATGAAGTAGTAGAGCCGGGTGTGACAGTAAAAGCCATAGGTCATCAATGGTATTGGTCTTATGAGTACTCAGACTATCAAACTACCTTAGGTGAAGATAGTACCTTAGAATTTGATTCTTATATGGTACCTACTACTGATCTTGAACCGGGCGATCTTCGTCTATTAGAGGTTGACAATAGAATGGTTGTTCCTATTGACACTTATGTTAGAATTCTAGTTACAGGGGCAGATGTGCTTCACTCATTTGCTGTGCCCGCATTAGCTGTTAAAATGGACGCTGTACCTGGACGTCTTAATCAAACTGGATTTTTAGTTAAAAGACCGGGAATATTTTACGGTCAATGTTCCGAGTTATGCGGCGCTAATCACTCCTTTATGCCTATTGTTATAGAAGCCGTTAGCATGGATAAATATATCAGCTGGCTATCTTCATTATGTGCTGATCTTTAGGGATCTCCCAATCGTAAAACAATGCCTCACTTAGATATAACTGCTTATTTAACTCAATATAGCTGGACATTAATAACCTTGTTAGCACTTTATAGTATTATGAGTTTATATATTTTACCTAAAATTCAGAATAACTTACGTATAAGAAGTATATTACAGGAAGAGGGGGCAGCCCCCAGTAAGGGGCTCGGGGTTAATAGAGCATATACTATACTACAAGATATACTCCATAGATAGACCCACTTCGTACATTTCATATGGCAGCTTCTTTCTTTGATCAATTTAATGTAGTTCGGATAATTGGAGGAATAATTACTAATTCTTCTATTATGATGCTTATCCTATTAGCTGTAGTATTAATAGGAAGTTGTTCTTATAAACTAATACCCACAAGATTACAGTCTATACAAGAGATTGTTTATACTCACTTCTTAGGATTAGTGAAAGACTCTACAGCTAATAAGGGGATTCAATATTTTACTCTTATTATAACTCTGTTTATGTTTATTGCTGGATTAAATCTGTTCGGCCTATTTCCCTATGTATTTACCCCAACTGCCCATATTATTGTTACTTTCGGATTAAGTTTCTCTATTTTAATGGCAGTAACAATACTGGGTATTATACGATTCCGTTGGAACTTTGCTTCAATGATGATGCCTAGTGGAGCTCCTTTATATTTGGCCCCCCTATTAGTTATAATTGAAACAATTAGCTATATTTCCAGGGCAATCTCTTTAGGTGTTCGATTAGCTGCTAATTTATCTGCCGGGCACCTTTTATTTGCTATATTAGCAAGTTTTGGGTTTGCAATGATTAGTAATGGAATGTTAGTATTAAGCTTAGGCCCAATATTAGTAATGGTTTTTATAACTTTACTAGAGATTGCCGTGGCCTTGATTCAAGCATATGTATTTTGTCTGTTAACTGCCATATACATTAGTGATACTCTAAATCTACATTAACCAAATTGCTTCGCATAAGGTGCATACAGGTCGGAGTCTCCATGAGTAAGGCTTATCACCCTTATCATTTAGTGGATCCGAGTCCATGGCCTTATATAGGCTCAATTGGGGCATTACTGATTACAGTGGGCTCAGTATTATATTTTCATTATAGTTATGCATGGATAATGTATTTAGGTGCAATTACATTGATATTTACAATGATTGTTTGGTGGAGAGATGTTATTAGAGAGGCCACTTTCCAAGGACATCATACTCAGATAGTAAAAAGAGGATTAAGATACGGGATGATCCTTTTTATTACTTCTGAAGTTTGCTTCTTTTTTGCGTTCTTTTGGGCCTTCTTTCATAGTAGTTTATCGCCCACTATAGAGTTAGGAGCTGTTTGGCCCCCTGTTGGGATAGAAGTGTTAGATCCATTTTCTGTGCCCCTATTAAATACAGCTATATTACTTAGTTCAGGAGCAACAGTTACATGGGCACATCACGCCATAGTTAGCGGACAGAGATTAGAAGCCATACAATCACTTACTTGCACAGTAATACTTGGGGTTCAATTCACAGCCCTACAAGCTATGGAGTATTACGAAGCGCCTTTTACAATTTCAGACTCCGTATACGGTTCAACCTTTTTTATGGCTACAGGTTTTCATGGTTTTCATGTTATTATTGGAACTATATTTTTGGCTGTATGTTTAACTAGATTAATAGGTTATCACTATACTCGTCATCATCATTTTGGTTTTGAGGCTGCTAGTTGGTATTGGCATTTTGTAGATGTGGTTTGGTTGTTTTTATATGTATGTATTTACTGGTGGGGTTCTTAGCCCGGGCCTTAGCTAAGCTCAGCTTAGCTTGTAGAGTCAACTAACGGTAAGTTTTCAGACTCATAATCTGATTATGCGGGTTCAACTCCCGCCTCTACATATAGAATCCTCTATTTTACCTTTGTGGGAGAGGGAATAGTAATTGTTACTCTTCAACCCATTGACATTGGGGGTTTATGTAGATGGCGGCCCACTGCTGCTGTCAATATCAATCATTTACCCGAGGATCCTCGTGTTGACGACGATCGGTTCAACTCCCGCATCACCCTATCCTTAAAAAGATAAGATAGATACACACACATAAAACCAAGTAGGTTGTCTCAAGAGGAAAATTACAAGAATCTAGGCAAACACACACGAATTAACTCGATTAAAGGGTATGGGACTATTCCCAATAATACAATAGCTACTATTAGCGGGAATTGTCCATTAAACTCTCGTCTATTAATATCTCTCGAAAATATTAAATATGGAGAAAGTTGCCCAAAACAGATTCTATTATATAAATATAACGAATAAGCAGCAGCTATGACCATACTAGTTGAGGTGAGAACTCCTAATGATGTACTAGTAGAAAAAGCAGCTACTAAGGATAAAAATTCTCCAACAAAGTTACAACTAAGAGGAACAGCAATATTAGCTAAAGTAAACACCATAAACACGATAGAAAATAGGGGCATAGTCATAACTACTCCTCTATAATATCTAATTAATCTTGTATGATGTCTTTCATATAGCAATGTCACTGCTATAAATAAAGCTGGGCTAACTACTCCATGAGCTATCATTAAGAATATAGAAGCTATTAAACCCTCCATCGTATGAGTAAATAAGCCTATTGTTACTATTCCCATATGAGCTACCGAGGAATAAGCTATCAAACGTTTCGCATCTACCTGTCTACAGGTAGTTAAACTCCCATATATTACTGCTATTAATGATAACGTTAGTATGATTGGTGCTAAATACTCTGTTGCTTCAGGAAAAATAGGCCAAGCGAATCGAATGAATCCATAGCCGCCTAATTTTAATAATATTCCAGCTAGAATCACTGAGCCAGCTACCGGGGCCTCAACATGCGCAAGAGGCAACCATATATGAAAGGGGACCATCGGTATCTTAACTGCTAAACTAAGGAAGAAACCTATAAATAACCAGATTTGTATTGAAGTATAAATCTGAATGTTAGTTAAGGATAAGTAGTCAGTTGTGCCAGTTATCCTATAAATAACTGCTATGCTAAGTAACATTAATATTGAGCCAACTAAAGTATAAAAGAAGAAATAATAGGCAGCTTTTATCTTCTCTGCCCGGGCTCCCCATACTCCTATTATTAAAAACATTGGTATTAATATACTCTCAAATAACACGTAAAATATTAATAGATCTAATGTTGAGAATACTCCAATTAATAGTAGTTCAATACCTAGAAGACACATAATAAACTCCTTAACAAGAAACTTTATACTGTCCCAACTTACCAAAATACAAATTGGTGTTAACAAAGTACTTAGTACAATGAAAAATATAGAGATCCCGTCAACAGCAAATAATATAGGAGAACCCTCAAACCAACCTATTGTACTCACCCAGCTGAATTCTATTATCTGTTGAAATTGAGCTTCTTGATGAAGGTTAACTAATAATAAAATAGAAAGAGCAAATGTTATCAGAGACCACTCCAACGCTTGTTGGCGTAGTTTCATACTATTTTCCCTGGGAATTAATGCGATTATTACTATACTTATTAATATAGAGCCCACTATACAAGTTAATATCATATTAACAGTCTATTGCACTCGCTGCGACAGCCACCTATAGTTCCTAATTTACGATCAGGTACCTAAGTGCGATAGCTGCCCCAACTAATATCATTAATGCATAATTAAATAATAAACCAGATTGTAAGTTGCTTAACTCTTTAGTTCTATCAACCATGAATCGGGCTATTCCAGTAGGGCCTAAAATCTCTAAAATCCCTCTATCTATAGTGCGATAAGAGACAATATGGCCGAACTTCCAAGCTGTGCTTCCAATATAATAATTTGCTATTTGGTTAAACTCCCAGGCATAGAATAAGAATCCGTATATGCTAGGGCGTGTAATATAATATATAATATATGGACGAAGTATAAACACTAGTAATATCCCTGTTACAGACATAATAACTGGTGCTAAAGAGACCATTGTGGGCACAAGCGGCAAGGGACGTATACCTGGCGCAAATACCATATTTTGAGCCATATAACCAACTAAAATACTCCCTGCCCCTAATACTAATAGGGGGCCCAATAAGTTCCAATCAGCTTCTTGTAAATGTTGTGCGCTCATACGTGTTAAATTAGGCTTAGACACGAAGCTTAGGTATATTAATCGAAATGAATAAAAAGCGGTTAAGAAGGCCGTAATTGAAGCCAACCAATAAATCGATATTAAACAATAACTATTATAAGTTAATTCCAATATTAAATCTTTAGAGTAAAATCCAGATAAATAGGGAAAACCAGCCAAAGACAATGAACCAATCAACATTAATACATAAGTTAAAGGTAGGCCCCTAATTATTCCCCCCATCTTCCTAAGGTCTTGTTCATCTAAGAGGGCATGAATTATTGAGCCTGCTCCCAAGAATAATAAAGCCTTAAAGAAAGCATGAGTTAGTAGATGGTATAAACTACTTATACAGCTATAAGTACCACAGGCCATTACCATGTATCCTAATTGACTACAAGTAGAATAAGCAATAACTTTTTTTATATCCGATTGGACTAATCCTACTGTGGCAGCAAAGAAAGCAGTTAGGGAGCCAACTAAACCCACAATAATTGTTGCAGTTGGAGAATGATCAAAAAGGGGGGCGGACCTTATAATTAAAAATACTCCTGCTGTTACCATTGTTGCTGCGTGAATTAGGGCCGACACAGGTGTGGGACCCTCCATAGCATCTGGCAACCAAGTATGTAACCCTAATTGGGCAGATTTTCCTACGGCCCCGATAGTTAGTAATATACAAATCCAAGTACACGCTGAAGATGGAGACACGGTGGAGAACAAACTACAGTAATCTAATACCCCAAATTCTTTCCAGATTAATATGATAGCTAACATTAATCCTATATCTCCTATTCTATTAATTAACATTGCCTTAATTGCTGCCTTGTTAGCTTGTATACGTGTAAACCAAAAGTTAATTAATAAATAAGAACATAAACCGACACCTTCCCAACCAATAAATAATTGCACATAATTATTACTAGTAACTAAAACTAACATAAAAAAGGTAAATAAAGACAGATAACTCATGAATCTAGGTAGATGCGGGTCTTCTCTCATATAACTTGTAGAATAGATATGAACTAACCCGCTAATTGTGGTTACTACTATTAACATTACAGCTGTTATTACATCAAATTGTAAGCCGAAATTAGTTATTAGTAAATCCGACTCTATCCATCTTCCTAACTCTATATATACTGCGGACCCATTAATAAGGATTTCATAACATAATACAAAAGAAAGAAGGCTACTAGCGATAACCCATACAGAAGCTAACAAACCAGCCCCCTTTCTTCCTAGATAACGACCCCCTAGTCCGCTTCCGACTGCGCTTAATAAAGGTATTAATATTACTAGAATATACATGGAAATAAATCTAAAATAATCAAATGTGTTAACTGAAAAATCAAACTAGGACATACTATAATCGTTAATACTAAATATAAGCTTACCCCTATTAATATGGCCTTGCCCAAACCTGTCTCACGGGGAGAATTTAGTATATTTGTTATTACTAAAGGCGTCGACAAAGGTTGATAAAACATAATTTTAACTAATCTAAGGTAATAAACTCCAGCTACTACGGAGCAGACTAAAGCTATTAAAGCGCTAAGATAGTAGCCTTGACCAACAGCTGCTAAGATAATATACCATTTAGTCAAAAACCCAATTAAAGGGGGAATTCCTGCAGTAGACAATAAACCTACAGCTAATGCTAATGCTAAGATTGGGTTTAATCTTGAAATACCACTAAACTCAATAAGCATATCTCTTTTAGGTGATATAATTAGTACTACAGACCAAAGTAATACTTGAGTTAATATGTAGGCACCTATATACATTAAACTAGCCTGAATACTCTCGATAGACCCTATAGCTATTCCAAGCAGCACAAACCCCATATGGCCTATCCCGCTATAAGCTAATAATCTTTTTATACGAGTTTGATTCAAAGCTCCTATAGCCCCAATAATTAGGGAGATTAGCCCGGCCATTAATAATCCTATTTCATTTAGGCCTATTTGTATTATAATAGCTAGTACCCCTAATTTGGGCACGATAGATAATAGCGCAGCTACCCAAGTTGGAGCCCCTTCGTAGACATCGGGGGCCCACATATGAAATGGAGCTGCAGACACTTTAAATAATAATGAGACAGTAATAAGACACTTACCAGCTAATGCTCCATAAGATATTAGACTCATGCGAATAAATTGAAGTTCAAGCTCTCCTGTGGAGCCATAAATTAAGGCACAACCAAACAGGAATAACCCCGAAGATAATGCCCCTAACACGAAGTATTTCAATCCAGCTTCTGCTGATAACAATGAGTTTTTATTATAAGCTACTAAGATAAACATACATAATGTTTGCATTTCTAATGCTAAATATATCGAAATTAAATTTGTTGACCCAATAAGTAATAAATTACCTAAGATCACTAATAAAATCAATAAAGAGCTTGATCGATGCGATGCTCGGTGGTCCAGCATACATAGTATGGCTAACCCGCTTAGCATCACCAACATCTTAATAGCCTGTGTCCAACATAGCAGATGGGGCTCCGCCCCCACAGCACTCATAAGTAGTATAACTCCTAAACAGAATGTTGCTAATCTTAGAGTCGGGGCCTTTAATCCATACATCAACACTATTAGTATGATGAGCCCTAGTGTTAATTCCATAGGGTACCAGGGGCTATGCACCCACATGGCACCTGAGAAGGTGCGCCACTTCCGTGACACCTTATTAATCCCGAAACCTTTTGTTCTCCTTCTTTGCAGCAGCCAGAAGTTGATTACGTCGATGGGGCCAATATAGTCGAGCATCGCTGAGACCATTCCTTGCGTACTAGGACTCAGAAAGTTGGGATTGAACATTGTAGATAGAAACCGAGCTGTGTCACCACGCTCTGAACTCAAATCATGTACGGTTTTCATGGTCGAACAGACCAACCTAAGGTACCTTCTACAGCACCAGGGCACCGCAATTCAACATCGAGGTCGCAAACACTGTCCTCGATAAGAACTCTCCGACAATATTACGCTGTTATCCCTACGGTAGCTTTTATCCGCTTTCGATATTTATTTTGGATAATCATATCGGGTCACTATCGCCCACATAGGAATCCCCTTACGTATATACTATATACTATGCGGGGAAGTCCTTGTGCCAGCTAGGGGTGTCCCCCTCACTGTGAGGCTAATGAGATTTTAAATAATACCATAAGCTCGCCTTCGTTTCTTATTCAAAGGTAGTCGCCCCAACTAAACTGTCCTACCAACAAAAATTATTAACTTAGAATTAGGATACTTAGTATCGATCATTCTAAATTAACGCTATCGGTATCCAGTAAAGCTCGATAGGGTCTTTTCGTCTTACAATGTTTATGTAGTATCTTCACTACAATTATAATTTCATCGGCTTTCCTCTTGAGACAGTAAGACCCTCGTGGTTCCATTCATACCCGCCAACAATTAATTGGCTATTTATTGTGCTACATTATCACGGTCAGAGTTACCGCGGCCATTCAGTTGGGTTTCGCTTTATACGTTAGTACTCAGTTTCACTATACAACCATTGGGCAGAATTCACCCTCTATACTTCAGTAAACCTTTAGCAGAGAGCTATGTTTTTGGTAAACAGTCGAGATCTTATTTTGCCGAGTTCCTTAAGAGAAATTATGCCTATATCTAAGTCCCATAAATAACAATCGAAAGTGCTATGCCTGTTAACGGCATGCACTATAATAATTTTCCTGAACAGGTCCAAGAATTATAATCCATCGGGCGTAATGCCCTTAGAAGTTGTATAACTATTTTATTTGGGAGTGAATCTTGTACTACTCATGCCTGCATTATCACTTCTGTTTATCTCACGAGGTGTATACATACAGAACGCTCTACTACCAAGCCAGTTGGTGCTCCCTTGCGGTTGCCGTATGGCTTCCATAATTTCAGTTACAGATTTAGCCGCCTTAATTCTTAGAGTTTCCTAGCTCATTCAGTGAACTTTTACGTTTTCCTGTGCAGATGGCTGTTTCCGAGCCTACTTCCTGTTTGTCTAAGTTGGACCCTCTTTATACACTTAATCTGTATTAGTGACTTTAATTTATGGTTAGGGCTTACCCCTCTTGACTAGGGGCCTTATCGCCATAGTCTGGCTACACCAGTAATTCAGGCCCCCTGGTTTGGGGGCGAATCAACTTGGAGTGCCTTACTAAGATAAGTTTCGTAGAGAACCAGCTATATCCAAGTTCGATTAGTATTTCACCGCTAACCACAGCTCATCCAAGATTTTTGCCACAATCACTGGTTCGGTCAGGAGTCTGGTAGATACTCCTACCTGGCCATGGTTAGATCACTTGGTTTCGGGAGATTTGACTGACGAGTTTTCCCTTGCTTTCACTACGCCTTCATTTACTACTTAAGCTTGCCAAATCTTGTCTTGCAGGCCCATTATGCAAAAGGTAACTTTATGAACCAATTCTGAGTCTTTCCCTCACGGTACTTTCTCTATAGGTGTCTATTGGGGTTTAGTCTAGATGTCCAATCATCTTAATTATCTGTTTGAGACAATTCCTCCGCTATCGCTCGCCGCTACGTACGGAATCTCAGTTGATGTATTCCCCATAGTCTAGTAAGATGTTTCAATTAACTATTCAATTCACCCTTTTCAGTTAGGATAAACAAGTTCAAAGTCTCTCCCTTGTTATTTCGTATTTCACGTCCTTACCAATAGACCCTAGACT